ACTTATAATATTCTAATTGAATAATTCTGATTTGTCAAGCCTTTGTCTCCAACCTCATTTTATCTTGTCTCTCGCTTTCTCTTTCTTTCATCGACGTTCTTTTTCTCTTTTTTAAAATTTTCTAGACCGTCTATACAAGCTCCAGACGAATGGAAAATTGAGTATCAAATAGGTCCAAACCAATACAGGGACCAAGTCGTCTGGGTCAATCGGTGTATGAAACCATAAAAATTTACACGCCTTAACAATCACCAGGCAATCTCTGATCATCCACACGAGATACATTGACACTCTTTTGAGTGTCAATGGTTCGATATATTTTAAAATATTTTTTACTACAAAACTGTCTCTTTTCATATATAATAAAACCCCAATCCTCTCGGTAAGCTTTACTAAGTCTATCAACCCCAAAAAGGGCACAGTGACTAGCAACCCAATCGTGATTAACGAATACAAATGACCTATACCCTTTTTGTTCTTTTCGTCGTAAGAGACAAGAACACAAAAAATGACGAAAGTTACCACAAGAAAATCTTTCAGAATACAGCCGCCAATTTGTATAATTTTTTGGATGACAAAAGTAACGACTGCGATGTTATTTAACATTACAATAGTGATTTTATAAAGACAACGGAATAGAAAAGTTTTTCCTTTTTTCATAATTTTAAATTTCATTTTCATAATTTTAATTTGAACTTTTTTGATTCCTAAAATCAAGCCATTTTCTAGTATCCAGTTTTTAATAATCATCTTGTCTATCTCCTGTTGTTTTTTCAATATTTTTTTGTGGTAGAAAAATAAAACTTAAAACTTTCTGGACGTTTGATGCAAGTGCATGATGCTCTAGCACCATTGCAATAAAAACTGTATTCTAAGCGCAAGTGCTATGGACATACCTTCTACTCTGGACATACCTTCTATAAGTATAATAATATATATATATATATATTGTTATATAGAATGTTATATAGAATATTTTTTTTATTTTCTAAAAGTTTTAAATAAAACAAAGAATGGTTAAAAGTTCATATATAGATATGAATTCTATATAGAAATTTAGAAATACCATAAAAAATCAAGAAGACAAAGAAAAAGACGAAGAAATAAGTTCTTTTTGACTATCTTCATCTTCAAGTAATTTATTAGGATAGATTCTAAAAGTTAATACCTTTTTAATTTAAGGAACAAAGATTCTACTTAGAAGAAATCATAAAAAGAAAATTTAAAATAGCTAATTCATTTTTCTACTTTAGATATCATCATTATTATTTGAATACTATTTGATAGTCAAACCCACATTTGATAATCATAAAAAAAATTTTTTTCTATTTCCTTTAAATCATTGATAATTACATTCCAAAATAAATAGAAAGAAATCAAATTTTTTCTTATAATTTTATGAGATAAATAAAAAAGATTGATGGAAGGAAAAATTTAAGTCCTTATTCTTTTCTTTCAATTTTTATTCTTTCAATTCGATGAAAAATAGAGGTTTTCCTATACGATCAGATAGACGGAAGAAATCTTACTCTTATAGACGGAAGAAATCTTACTCTTATAGATATAAATTCTATGTTAAATATTGAAATTTTCAAATTTACATATCACAATTTTTCAAAAAGAAAAACTATGATTATGCATTTCCTCATTTTATATACTTATTTTCTTATATATATATATATATTTCTATTTTATCTGACTTGAGATTCTGTAATCTTTCTAGAATCTTGTCCAAAAAGAAAAGGTAAAGGGAGTTAAATGTACGAGTCACCTCTGTCTCAATATTTACATAGATCTAAAATTTTTCATTAGAGCCAAACATGAAATACCTAAAAATGAAATTAAAAGAAAATACATTGATTACATATTATGTAACTTGATTATTTATTAATAAGATTCGTACAGACGTAGATATTGAACTTTAATACCTTGCGTTGCTGATTAATTTCTATCTACTCCCCAAATTTTATGGGAATGCTAAATCAAACAAAAATGAGTCTCTTTTCCCCTAACTCAGTCTTAAGAAGAGGCTTAATTCCCTTAATTAAATTATTAAATTCAATTTTATAGTACAAGAAGTTCCTCATGTTTCAAAATTCAGAGATCACATAAAATTAATTAATATTAATAATTAGACCCCTTCCGTTAAAGAATAGGGAATAAGATATCAGAAATTTAGGTTCTTTTGCATGTCGATTCAAATCGTTAAAAATTCAATAGGGAATCCTAATATTTTTCTCAATATCTAATTTCTTTTAATTGGAATTCAAATTCTTGTGATCTATGTTCTATTTTACCAGGATTCGAAATAGATTCAGTTCCATCTGCGTCTCATTTAAAGTCGATTCAGTTCAAGTTTTTGAAGAAAGGATATAATTCAAAGAAAAATCGTTAAAAATTCAAAAGAAGAATAAAATTCTATTCAATTAGTAGACCTTTAAACATAAAGTTATTAAAAAACCAATTTTTATTCGAATATGTTCTGGGACAGGAGGATTCG